TTATATTAACCGCATTCAGTATAAGTTCAAGACACATAAGTGCTCTAACCATGTTTCGACTTGTGATCAATCCATAAATACCGATAGAAAATAAATAGGCACTCAAAATAAGTACATGTTCGGTCATCATTGACCAACCCCTCATCAATCTTGATTCATTTCAATATGAACAACAATTTCACCGATTTGATTAGAATATAAATTAAGTACGAAACAGAGTAAGGTATTAGTAATGGATCAAACTAAACCCCTTTCAATTTCATATATGAACAATAGAATATGAAAATGGAACTGAAGGAAAATGGATGTGATAACATAGAACAAAACAAGACTTTATTTATTTTATTTTGTTTTGGATCTAAGTATTTATTACTTAATTACTTTACTGCCGGGCCATAGCAATTGCACCTATCAAAGCAACTAAAAGAATTATAGAAATGAGTTCAAATGGAAGGTAAAAATCTGTTGATAAATGAATCCCAATTTGTTGAACGTTACTTGTTAGGTCCTGCTCTATAATCTGATTTGATCTTGTAGTCCAAATAATCCCGTACCACGACGTATCCGAGATAGTAGTAATTAGTGAAAAAAGAATACTTGTACAAACCAGTGAAGTGACCCCATCCCCAACGGTCCAAAGATAGAAATCGTTGTAATATTCTGAACCATTCATGAACATCACAGCAAATAGGATTAAAACATTTACAGCTCCTACGTAAATAAGGAGCTGTGCAGCAGCTACAAAATAGGAGTTAGATGGAATATGGAATAAGGATATACAAACAAGAACCAGTCCCAATGAAAAAGCAGAATAAATTGGGTTGGTAAGTAAGACCACCCCCAGACCTCCTAATATAAGACCTGATCCCAGAAATACTAAAAGAATATCATGTATTGGTCCAGGTAAATCCATTATGTGTAAAAAAAGAGATAAATAAATCGAAATATTTCATAAACTTACTAACCGATCCAAGAAAAAAGAGGTTACCTTATTTTTTTTCTTGTATATGATACGTTCCTAATTGAATCCTAAAGGGGTGTAGATTTATATAGATACAGTTATTGGATCAATTCCGCTACTGTATCTGAAAGAGTAGTTCGAAATTGTATATTTTGAAATCATCACAGATCCATGAATCCATTCTAAATCAAAATCAAGCCTTGATTCTCACCAATCAATAGTTATTTACTGACCTAGCAAAATGAAAGAAGCCTCACTCCTTTACTTTAGATCAAAACGGAATCTTAGTAATTGGTAATCGTTTTTGAATCAAGAGGTTTACCCCTGATTATTTTGATTGGAGTCGAATTCGTAATTGTTCGAATTGTGTAATCTCCAATTACTGACATTGGTAACCGGCCCAAAGCAATTTGATTATAATTCAATTCGTGACGATCATAAGTAGAAAGTTCATATTCTTCAGTCATTGATAAACAGTTTGTTGGACAATACTCGACACAATTACCACAAAATATACAGATTCCAAAATCAATACTATAATTAAGCAATCGTTTCTTTCTAATATCCGTTTCCAATCTCCAATGAACAACGGGTAGATCTATGGGGCATACCCGAACACATACTTCACAAGCAATGCATTTATCAAACTCAAAATGGATTCGACCACGAAAACGCTCCGATGTGATCGATTTTTCATAAGGATATTGAATAGTCACAGGTAAACGATTCACGTGAGATAAGGTAATCATGAAACTTTGACCAATATACCTTGCAGCTCGTATTGTCTGTTGACCATAATTCATGAACCCAGTCACCATAGGGAACATATCGTGGATATCCATGAATAGTTTGATGTTTCTTTCTCTTGCTCTAGATAGGTTATGAATCTAGAATATCATATTTTGTTATAGCGAAACGAGTTGGGAAGAAGTTGTTAATAATAGATTACCTAGAGAAATAGGTAAAAGAAATTTCCACCCAAGGTTTAATAGCTGGTCCATTCTCATCCTAGGTAAAGTCCATCTTGTTGTGATAGGAATGAACAGGAACAAATAAGCTTTAGCTAATGTAATAAGGATACCAACTGTCATTCCAAAGACTCCACCTGTTTTATTTATTCCAAAAGGTTCAGAAATGAATATGTAGGGAATAGAGAAATTCCACCCGCCCAAGTAAAGAATTGTTACAAATAATGAAGAAACTAGTAGATTTAGGTAAGAAGCAACGTAAAATAAACCAGATTTAATACCTGAATATTCGGTTTGATAACCTGCTACTAATTCCTCCTCTGCTTCTGGTAAATCAAAAGGTAATCTTTCACATTCCGCTAGGGAAGAAATTAGAAAAACTATAAACCCTATAGGTTGACGCCACAGATTCCACCCCCAAAACCCATATTTTGACTGTGCCTCAACTATATCAACTGTACTTGAACTGTTAGATAATCATAGTCGATGATAACATCACTATTCCCATCGCTATTCCAGAACCGCACATGAGACCTCAGCTTCATACGGCTCCTCGATGGCCACAAATAAATCTAAGGACTGGTTCATTATTACCTCGGCATGTTTGTAGTGTAGATTAGAGTAACGATGTATCGAAGAGTCCCGAATTAGACCAATGGAATTCCGTCCGCCATAATAAAAAAAAGCGCTTCCGAATTGATCTCATCCTTTATTTTCTAATTAGACTTAGAATTCTTTTAGTTCAGTAATAACTTAATCCTTCAATAAAATACTCGTTGTTTCAATAGATATTTCGACCCATACTTTTCGTACGAAAAAAAATTAGACACTAATTCATGAGTTATAGTTGATAAATCATTAGAAGAATTCTATCCGTATGAATATGGATAGGATTGAGGAAAGAATAAACAAAGATCTCTTATTATTCAGTTTTCCTATTGCATTCCATTTCTTTCGTTCCTGTTCTTCTTTCTCACTCAGAAGGGGGGTTTCTAAAAAATAAAATCAAAGGATTACTTCGTTCTCGACAGTCATTTATTTAATCAGTGGATAGAAGCATACTCTGGATCGGAATCGTGAGGAAGTACTGCTTGATCATTTCTACGAACTTAAAGCCCTCATTATGATTCCTTTTATGTTATGCAGAAATATCCCTTTGGATACCTTACATTATCTTCATCACTAATCCTTTGTGTACCTTCGTGTTCCTAACCGTCCACTCATTTTTGATTGATCCCCGATATGGTAATACATACAACATACAATACAAAAGTAGAAACTCCATACAGTTGATCTTTTGCACCCGCTTCAAGTCATGATGACTAATCAACCAATCTTGGGGTAAACAGTTTCGACCGCTTATGTTTACTTCCACTTTACTCTCGTACATAGGGAATGAGAATCAATCTTCTTACTGCAAATTCATAAGCTGTTTTGTTTCACTCATATAACTATCTGGTTTAACTCATCGACCCGAATGATGAATAAAAAGAGAAAGGTATCTATTCAACACATCCAACCCCTTTCCTGGAAATAAAGGAAAGGGGTAAAGGTTCATGTTCCAACGAATCACACGTAGAGATATTGATAACACACACGGAGTTAATGGTATTTCATAACTAATAGATTGAGCAGCAGCTCGTAGACCACCTGAAAAGGAATATTTATTATTCGATCCATATCCTGACATAAGAAGTCCAATAGGAGCAATACTGGAAATAGCGATCCATAAAAAAACGCCTATACTGAGATCGGCTAGAACAAGGCGATAGCCAAAAGGAATTACTAAATAGCTTAGTAGAATTGATATGACCGCTATAGATGGCCCCATACTGAATAAACGAACATCTCCTCTAGATGGGAGAAGATCCTCTTTCAAAAGTAGTTTGGTCCCATCTGCTAGAGCTTGAAGAATTCCCAAGGGGCCGGCATATTCAGGCCCGATACGTTGTTGTATCCCTGCGGATATTTCTCTTTCTAACCACACAATCACGAGTACGCCTATTGTGATTCCCGATACAGGAGTAAAAATAGGGACAAGCAGCCATAAGAGGTCATAGACCTCTTTTAAGGATTCCGATCTGGAAAAAGAATTGATAGCTTGTACTTCTGTCGTATCAATTATCATTTCAACGATCAACTTCTCCCATAATGATATCTATACTACCTAGTATCGTCATGATATCAGCCAATTTCATTCTTTTAACTAGCTGAGGAAGAATTTGCAAATTGATGAAACCAGGTGGACGAATTTTCCATCTCCAGGGAAAAGCACTATTATCCCCTATCAGAAAAATTCCCAATTCTCCCTTTGGGGCTTCTACTCTCACATAAAGTTCTTGTTTCGACAATTCAAAAGTGGGAGAAGGCTTTTTACTAATGAATCGATATTCAAAACCATTCCATTCGGAATCACTTGCTCTATCAAAGCGTCGAACTTCTAAGTTCTCATAGGGCCCCCCCGGAATTCCCTCTAGAGCCTGTTGAATAATTTTTATGGATTCCGTCATTTCATTGATTCGTACTAAATAACGAGCTAATGAGTCTCCTTCTTTTTGCCACTGGACTTCCCAATCGAATTCATCGTAACACTCATAATGATCAACTTTACGAAGATCCCATTGGGTTCCAGAAGCTCGTAGCATTGGTCCCGATAAACCCCAATTTATTGCTTCCTCCCCACCAATAATGCCCACCCCCTCAACTCGTTCCAAAAAAATGGGATTTTGCGTAATAAGCTTTTGATATTCAACAATTCCTGTTAAAGAATAATCACAGAAATCCAAACATTTATCTATCCAGCCATGAGGTAGATCAGCAGCGACTCCCCCGATACGGAAATAATTATGCATCATTCGCATACCTGTGGCAGCTTCGAATAGGTCATATAGCAATTCCCTTTCTCTGAAAATATAGAAGAAGGGAGTCTGTGAACCGATATCTGCCATAAAAGGTCCAAGCCATAATAAATGAGAAGCTATACGACTCAGCTCCAGCATAATTACTCTGATATAGCTGGCTCTTTTGGGTACTTGAATATTTCCTAATTGTTCTGGTGCATTTACCGTTATTGCCTCTGTGAACATAGTAGCTAAATAATCCCAACGTGTTACATAAGGAAGATATTGTATAATTGTTCGGTTTTCCGCAATTTTTTCCATCCCTCTGTGTAAATAACCCAATATGGGTTCGCAGTCAATAACATCTTCACCATCTAGAGTAACGATAAGTCGAAGAACACCATGCATTGATGGGTGGTGAGGACCCATATTAACTATCATGAGGTCTTTTCTTGTAGCCGGTACATTCATATGTTTTCTTCTCCGATCCATTATTCTATGAATTGCCGAAAACGAAATAAATGAGGTTCATCAAAATTCAAGATCTAATAAACCAAAGAATTCAAATAATCTTCAAATTAACGAGTTTTTGGTTCCCGAATATCTAATTGATCGATTAATTTTTTATAACGCACTCTATTTTTCTTTGACAAATAAGCCAGCAGTCGTTGACGTTTTCCCAGAATTTTCCGCAAACCTATCTGAGATAAATAATCTTTTCTGTGCAATTCAAAATGTGAAGTAAGTCTCTGTATCTTATTGGTGAAACTGATTACTTGAAATTCAACAGACCCTTTGTTTTTTTCTTCTTTCGGAATAACTGAGATGAATGAATTTTTGACCATAACCATAAAAATAAAATTTCTCTCTCTTTTTTTTTTTTCCACAGATATGGATTTTACCAATCAGGAATAATAATAATGCCAGTTATTTTGATCTGATACACCCAATAATCTGGATTTATTCATATATTACTTTATTCTATCAAATCAAATCAAAATTAAATTCAAATGAATTGTAAGTACAATTTGTAATTTGATTCGATAGAAGGGCAATTTCTGTACCCACAAAAGAAAATTCCTTTGGCCTAAGAAGATTCTGCCGAATCATTTCTAGATTCAATCCAATTGAGACGTTATTGAATCGGTATCATGTATTAGAATGTAACACAGCGTGTGTGTACATTCATATACCAGACCCGACACCTGATATATAGGAAATGTACCAACCATCAACTAATTCCGAATCGTGGATACATACGTATCCTTGACATACTGAAACGGCTGCCATTATTGGTATCAAACCAGTAGCGATTCATACAAGCTAAATCCTCTAATCGATAATTGGGCCAAAGAAACAATTTGAATTGAATGAATTTATTTATATCTGTATCAATATGCTTGTCCTCATCCAAAAATTGCCCCCAGTTCCTTACATTGTTGTCATTGAAAAATACCGGATTTCTATCCATAACATTCCTATTTCCGGAATTGAAACAAATTAGAATTCTCAATTCTCTACGACGCCTAGGGGATAGAATATTTTCAGGAACAAGCAAATCATAATGATTTTCGTCTCTATTCACAAGCATCTTTTTATGTTGTACAATGGATCCATTGAAATAATTCTCATCAACATATCTTTTTTCTCGATATCTTCCATTAGTTTGGCATTTATTATTATGGACCAATGAGATACCTATGGTTTGATACATAATAAATTGTCTATCCCATTTTATAGACAGACGTACTGGTTCGAGAATCAATATTCCCTTTTTTATCAATTCTGGAAGAGTTAGATTCGTCTGAATTAACATTACATCCAGGTGCATTTCTCCCCCTTGAATAGAGGATATAGCAATTTCCTTTGCATTTATTAGTCTAAGCAGGAAACAATATACCTTAACATTATTGAAAATTCTGTGATTCAAAGGATCATCCCATCTCAATTGAAAAAGCAAATATTTTTTCAGGAATAACTCTAGTTTTGCTTTCTTGTTACTCTCGGGTTGTCCTTTCTTTTCACGTTTTTGAATGTCTGATTCCATGTAATCCTTTTCAAAATCTTTTTGTCGTTTTCGTGCGTCTGAACCAATATTTCCGTGGCCGAGCTCTTCTTTTTCTTCTTGATTTCGATTCTTTAATTCAAGATATTCTTTTTGATTAGATGATATACGAAGATCCTTTTTTTGATTTCCATTAATGTTTTTGTTTTCACTAATGTTTTCATTTCCATTAAAAATGAAAAGAAGTAATTTGATTGGTATAATCCACGGTTTGATCTTATATGCATCATAAAGTGGCACAAATTCTGAGAAGAACCAAGATTTCGTATTTAATATGGGACGATATAGCGTTTCTTTATTCATTCCCATCAAAAAAAAGTTTTTTTTTTGATTGGGTGGGTTGATTTCTTGATGAATCGTGAGATAGAAAAGATCTTTCTTATCAATCATTTGATAATAATCAGTCTCGGTCTTAGTCATTTTATTAATGTTGGTCCCGGTATCCGTATCGGTCCAGGACTCAATATCGATATTCTTTCTAAGAAATAAATCGAAAATTTTCCACTCCAAATATTTTCTATCCGTACTTTTACCCGTACCAATAATATACTCTTCTCCTAGATAATCACTAATAGATATATCCCCCAGTACATAAAATGGTTCAATTTTAGGTGTGTTGTAATTATATGGAATCTTTCGGTCCTCGTTTACTTGTAATGAGGATGGATAAATATATGAGTCTTTCCTATCCCCATAATTAATATATTTATATGAAAAAAGATCATATCTGTAGTTTTTTTTTAATTTTGCTTTTTTGCTCGTCAATGAATTCACTTCATAATCATTTTTTTTCTCGTAATGAATGAATTGGGCTTTTTCATATGAATTCTTTTTTGAGTCTTTATTTTGAATCGTACGACGCCGATTGACCCTAGTTCGCCATTTTTGCGGTACTAATTTAGACCACCTAGCCTGAGATAAATTGTATTGATAATGACCCCTTAACCAGTTTTTCCATTCATTCATTCCGGAATTCGGAAGTTTTTTATGCCTTGATTTGGAATCTAATATTCTTCGTGTTCCAAAAAAATTCCTGATTCTATCCTTAAGAATAAGATATGCTTCGCGATATTGAAGTAGAGATCTCAAATGATACTTTTTACTAATAGCTTGGATTTGTGATAATTTGTAAAATACAGATGCTTGTGAAAAGGAATATAGGTCATCAGAAATCTTTGATTTATTATTACTAATATTAGAAAGATACTTTTTTATAGTCGAAATAAAGTGAATTTTTTTTTGATTTGTTTCATCAATCCCTTCTTTATTTTTTTCATCATTGTGAATGTATTTATCGATAATCTTTTTTGTTGATTCAAGGAAAAGTTGTACATTGACTCTAGAAACATTAACAGTACATAGAAAGATATGTATGTATATTCTTTCGTTGAAAAATGTCAAAAAATAGTGCCATTTGCGTATGAATATGAATCTGTTACTTCTTCTTTTTGATATCTGCCAAATATGTTTCTGCGATTCCGATCTTTTATCACCACAACTTGTATCGTTAGGACTAATATTTATATCCGGAGTTAGAAATATTTTTCTTTTGTCTTTTGCACCCCTTTCTATTTGATTTCTGATTAGAGTTGTTCTATCGGACAGATCTTTCCTTTTTTTTTCTGTCAGTGAATAATTTGCCCAATCCATGAATCTAATTCGAATGGTCGATTCAGGAACAATTTTATTACTGCTTATGGTTATGGAATCTTTTCCAGTTTCATTTGGTTCATATACTTTCTTCAATACAAATAAGAAAATTGGATTTACGTTTGCAAACTCTTTTATTATTCTTTTTAAAAATAGAACCGTTTTGATAATCCATCTTGTTTTTTCTTTTGAGACTTTTATAAACTGTTTTGTTTTTTCTTTGAAAACTCTTAGAACTAGAAAACTTTTTTTTTTCACTTTTCTCTTTTTTTTTTCGAATTCATTATAAATAGGTTCAAAAAAGGAAGGTTGTTGTCGGGCAGAACCAAAAGGTAGTTCGGTTTCCCTTCCCCAGATTGTTAAAAAACAAAAATTTTCTGTTTTCCCTTTCTTTTGGATTGGATCTCTATGATGGGATCGTAGTTTGGATTTGCGCCAGGGTTTCAGACAGAAAGGAAATAGGATTTTTATCTGAATACCATCTGTTAACCAGTTTTTCGGAAATTCTGTTTCTGATAATTGAACACCATTATAGGTGCATTTAACATGCATTTCTCTATTCCACTCCTTAAAATCCTCGTACCACTCGGGGAATTGAAAAAAAAACATACGGCCGAGGTTTTTAGCTATTATCAATGAAGGCAATATGATGTATTTTCTAAGAATCGATTGGGTTACTAACATAGTACCTCTTATTGCTTGAGCAAATATAATAGTATCCCAAGTTTCTGCTATTGCTATCCTTTCATTCTCGTTTTTTTTATCTGCAATTTTTTTTGCCCTTTCTTTTGCCTCTTCCTCCTCAGAATCCGAAGTTTTGAATTTCGGTCCTGTATCTATCCAATTTCTAAAAATGAGATTCATTGTTCGGGAGATATCAAAAGAAAAAAAAAAAGTTTTGTCTATTCTGTCCAAAAAAAGCAGGGAATGCACATTCGCTTGAAACATTTCCCAAGTAACTATTTTACGTCTTTGAGCGCGCATGGATCCTTTTACTATATCCCGACGAAAATCTGATTGTTGCGAGTAACGTACCAAAGCCAGCTCTTCTGCTTGATCACTATTAGTACTGGTACTAGTATCAGTATTGGTATTCTGATCCGGATCCGCCTTATCAGTATAAATTACCACACGTTTGGCTTTTCTTGAACGAATCCCATGATTTTCTGCTGATTCTTCCTCATTTTCCTCCTCCCGCTCTTCAAAAGAATTGATCAATTTGTATGATCGTCGAGGAATCTTTTTACCGATTTCTTCTATTCCAATAGATTTATTTTGAATTGTTTGATTATTTGGATCAGTTGTAATTACATCGAATAGAAATTTCAAACATTTTGTTTTATTTTCTGAATCAAATCTTCTTTGTTCGGATATTAAAACAAGCTTTTTAAAATTCAGACTAAAATCAGTTGTTGATTTCCTAGCTAATTCACTGATAGAGGTCAAGAAAGGACCAATGTCTGTCGATAATGATTCTCCATTAAATGTATCTATTTTATGTTCAAGTTTTTGGTAA